AGAAAAGTTAATGCCGTAATTGGCATATGTTTCCTCAAACCACCCATAAAAAGCATATTTTGACTCTTATTTGGATGGTATCCCACAATTGGTTCTAAAGAGTGAATTACGGACCCAGATCCCAGAAACAATAAAGCTTTGGAATAAGCATGTGTAATGAGATGAAATAATCCAGCTTTATAAGATCCCATACCCGGAGCTAAAATCATATATCCTAATTGTGACATTGTGGAATAAGCCAAACCCCTTTTCAAATCTCTCTGAGTTATAGCAATACAAGCTCCTAACAAAGCTGTTATTACACCGATCCACGAAATAATCCCCATAACTAAGGGTAACATCTGAAACAAGGGAAACATTCGAGCAACGAGAAAAATTCCTGCTGCGACCATAGTGGCAGCATGAATGAGAGCGGAAATAGGGGTGGGTCCCTCCATAGCATCGGGTAACCAGATATGAAGTGGAAATTGCGCAGATTTTGCTATTGGACCTAGGAAGAGAAGAATAGCACATGTATTGGCGAATATAATATTAATTTGATTATGATCGAGTAATTTAAAGAATCTTTCAGATAAATTTTGGAATTCAAAACTACCGGTTATCCAGTAAAACCCCAAGATACCTAGTAATAAACCAAAATCTCCTATACGATTTGTTATGAAAGCCTTTTGACAAGCGTTAGCTGCGCTAGGTCGAGTGAACCAAAACCCGATCAGTAAGTAGGAACGCATACCAACTAATTCCCAAAAAATATATATTTGTATCAAATTTGGACTAGGCACTAATCCCAACATTGATGCGGTAAAAAGACTTAGGTAGCAAAAAAACCTTATATATCCTTGATCGTGCGACATATAACTATCACTATAAATCATAACTGTAACTCCCACTGTAGTTACTAGAATCAACATAATTGAAGTCAAAGGATCGACCAAATAACCTATTTCTAATATAATATTTTTATCAGTAATCCACGACCAAAAAAATTGATGAATGGGACTCCCTGTTATTTGTTGCCGAAAAGAATGAAAAGATAGAAACATTGCTATGGTTAGGAAGAGAATACTAATAAACGAGCATATACGACGACTATTTCCAATAGAACTTGGAGAAAAAAATAAAACTAATCCTGATAGAACGGAGGAAAGAAGAGGAAACACTGGAACAAGCCAAACATTCTGAAATAAAATTTCCATAACGGGTTTTTTTGCATAAAAGAACTTCGTATAAGAAGTATAATTGGTAATTCATTAGAATAATTAAATACATTGGGAAAAACCTTGCAGATGTAAATGAAATGTATAATTCCTTTTCGTTCCGACCATTATTATTGAATAATGGAAAAATATTATAAATTCTTAATAATAATAATGTAGAATACAATAATATTATTATATCCTTTCCTCCCCGAAGTAAAAGATATAATTTTTTGAATTTTAAATTTCGAATATATTTTTGAGAAACTTACGAATTCCGTTGCAATAAATTTTTTTATTCACAATAAACTAATAAAATTATTAATAAATTTACAACCAAATGAGTACATATGCAGTAATTGAAACTGGAGGTCAGCAACTCCGAGTCGAACCTGGAAGATTTTATAATATCCGTCATTTGGCTTCATTAACATCTAATGAATTAGAGCAGAACACCAAAATATTAATTTATCGTGTTTTAATGATTCGCCGAAAATCCGATATAGAAATAGGTCACCCATGGTTAAAAGATGCTGTAGTTAAAGGTCGAATTCTTCACCCTTATATTGAAAAAAAAGTTATAATTTATAAAATGGTTTCGAAGAAAAAAACACGGCGTAAATTGGGTCATAGACAAAAATCAGCAAGATTTGTTGTCGATTCCATCTCTCTAAATGGAGAGGATATATACGAATAAGATGATAAAAATGGATTATCAAATAGAAAGTTTTTAATTCATAAATTTTTTATTTTTTTTATGACCGAGAAACAGAGAGATACAAAATCTTCTTATGAAATCTTTACTAATGAGGTATTCTTCATCATGGCAGTTCCAAAAAAGCGGACTTCGAAATCGAAGACGAAAATTCGCCGAAGTATTTGGAAGGGTAAGGCCGACAAAATAGCATTAAAAGCTTTTTCTTTAGCTAAATCTATTTTGACGAATCGTTCAAAAAGTTTTTATTATGCAGTAACTCGTGAGGTAGCTGATCCCCCAGAATATGATTCAACCGATGGGAAATAATATAAGTAGTAAAATATGATTAAAGTTTTTCAGAGAAATTCAATTTATTCAATACTTCTAAAATCGGATAAATTATAACTTTAATTTGCGAATGGAAATAATAAGGAAAAAAAAGTAAGAGGTTTAACTACATTTTTCGCAGCCAATTAGAAAACGATGATTCAATTTTTTTTTATCACTCCCTTTATATTATTTATAATTACTAAAGGGAAAATACGATTCCTAGCGAAATTCGAAATTCTATTATCCTTAGCATTACATTATGGTATTTTTATACTAGTTTTGCCTATATCTATCTTATTATACATAACTAGACAACAATCCTGGGATACGTTACTACGAATTACTACCGAACCTATAACTTTATATGTTTATAGCTTCACATTCTTAACTGCATTATTAGCAACAATAATAAATTCATTATTTGGACTAATACTCGCTTGGGTTTTAGTAAGATATGAATTTCCCGGAAAAAAAATTTTAGATGCTACTGTGGATCTCCCATTCGCTCTCCCAACTTCTGTGGGTGGATTAACTCTAATGACTGTATTTAGTGATAAAGGATGGTTGAAACCTATTTTTTCTTTGTTAGGTATAAGAATAGTTTTTGGTCCATTGGGAGTTCTTATAGCTATGATTTTTGTATCTCTACCTTTTGTTGTACGTACCATACAACCCGTTTTACAAAATATGGAGAAAGAACCTGAGGAGGCTGCACAATGTTTAGGTGCGTCATCTTGGACAACATTTTGGCATATTTTATTCCCACCATTAATTCCGTCATTACTAACGGGAACAACGCTGGGATTTTCAAGAGCGTTGGGAGAATATGGATCAATCGTCTTGATAGCATCTAATATTCCAATGAAAGATTTAGTAATTTCGGTACTTTTATTTCAAAAACTTGAACAGTATGACTATCGGGGTGCTGCTATCATTGCAAGTTTTGTTTTAATAATATCTTTCGGTACACTTTTTTCGATTAATAAAATTCAATCATGGAAGGAAAATTTTAACGAATAAGATACCAAATATAACTAAAAAGTGATTCCCGAAAAATATCTCTCAATCACTTTTTAGTTACATATTTTTTCGGAGTAGTGGGATCCGAACCCGCGACTTCCATCACCCCAGGATGGTACATTACCAAAATGTGCTATACCCCGTTTATTCGTAAATCCAATAGTTGGATCTGCGGATCTTTCAATTCAAAGATTGTTTGATACAATGTATATCAATATAATATATTGTAGCCGCTATGGTGAAATTGGTAGACACGTTGCTCTTAGGAAGCAATGCTAGCGCATCTCGGTTCGAGTCCGAGTAGCGGCACAAAAACATATTTTTTTTATCAGGTAATTATCTATCCAGGGTAAAAAATTTTTGTAAAATCTTTGGACTTTTCCATTAGTCATTTATAATCCAATTATAGGATATTTCGGTTAATGGACTCTAGGAAAAAATCTAAACAACTTTTGAATCTTCAATTATGACATTTACGATTTTGGAACAACTTTCGGCGCATATTTCTTTCCTTCTCTTATTCTGTCTTACCTTAATTTATTGGGGAAAATTTGTATATATAAATAATGAGGGACTTAATTTTGTGGGAAAGATAGGCATGATAATTGTTTTTTCGTTCATAACAATATTTCTTTCAATTCGATGGATTCTTTCGAAACATTTTCCTTTAAGTAATTTATATGAATCATCAATGTTTCTTTCTTGGGGTTCAACATTAATTCATTCCATTTTGGAAAATAGAACAAAAACTAATTGGTTAGGGATAATAACCGCTCCAAGTGCAATGTTAGCTCATGGGTTTGCTACTTTAAGTCTACCCAAGGAGATGCAACAATCGCTTCCCTTGGTTCCCGCTCTACAATCGCATTGGTTAATGATGCATGTAACTACAATGATATTAAGTTATTCTGCACTTTTATGTGGATCCTTGTTAGCAATAGCTTTATGGATTGTTATAGCAACTAAACAAAAAAAAAAAATTTCACCAATAAAATCTTATACAAATTCAATTTTTTATCTGTTGATTCATAAAGATCATGGGGAAATAATCAACAATAATACTTGTAATCCATATAAGAGTTTATATTTTATAAATTTTCGTAAATGGCAGTTAATTAATGAATTAGATAATTGGAGTTACAGAATTATTAGTTTCGGGTTTCCTCTCCTGACTATGGGTATCTTGTCTGGGGCAGTCTGGGCTAACGAAGCATGGGGCTCATATTGGAATTGGGATCCAAAAGAAACTTGGGCTTTAATAACTTGGTTAATATTCGCTATATATTTACATACTCGAATGATAAAAGGTTGGGGGGCGAAACAATCAGCAATTATAGCTTCTTCGGGGTTTCTTATGATTCGGATTTGTTATCTAGGTGTTAATCTCTTGGGAAAAGGTTTACATAGTTACGGATGGTTACCCCAAAGTCTATAATTTTAGTTGAATATATAAAAAATTTTAGTTCCAAGTAGTTATTATCTATACATATAGATAATAATTACTTGGAACTAAAAGAACATCAATGGGGATAATAATTTAATTTATATATGTATTTGATGAGAACCAGAAGGTGCAAATCATAGATCGAGAGAAACCTTATATTCCATAACATCATAAATTACGAGAAAAACTTTTAGACAAAAAGTAATTCGTTTTATTATCCCAAATTGATAAGACAAAATTTGGATAAATACCTAGACCCAGGATGGGGAGAAATAAGCAAAAAGAAATGAATATTTCTCGTGGTACAGCGTCCTTTAAATAGGTGATTGAAATTTCGGGAGATTTATATCCGTAAAACATTTGTCGCAACATAGAAAGTAAATAAATAGGAGTTAAAATTATTCCAATTCCTTGAATAATAAGAATAATCGTTTTGAAAACAAAAGAATAATTGGGATTATCAACAATACTTAGAAAAATCATTAATTCTGCTGTAAAACCACTCGTACCAGGTAATGCTAAAGAGGCAAGTGATGAACTAGTGAATAAAGTAAATATTTTTGGCATCGAAGTAGCTATTCCGCCCATTTGGTTGAGAAGGAGAGTACGTGTTCTATCATAACTTACTCCTGACAAAAAGAAGAGTGAAGCACCAATTAAACCATGCGAAATCATTTGCAAAATAGCCCCATTAAGACCTATATTTGTTGAAGATCCAATTCCTATGAGTACGAAACCCATATGAGATACTGAGGAATAAGCAATTCTTCTTTTCAAATTTCGTTGGCTCAGAGAGGTTAGAGCTCCATAAACAATTTGAACAGCTCCTACAATAACTAACCAAGGAGCGAATAGAGAATGAGCATGGGGTAATAATTCCATATTAATTCTAACTAAACCATATCCTCCCATTTTTAAAAGGATTCCGGCTAAAAGCATACAAGTACTATAATGTGCTTCACCATGAGTATCTGGTAACCAAGTGTGAAATGGAATGATTGGAAGTTTCACAGCATATGCTATTAAAAAACTCAAATATATTATTATTTCCAATTCTAGAGGATAATTTTTATCAATTAATGAATGAAAATCAAAAGTTGATATATTAGATCCATAAAAAGCCATAATTAAAGCTCCAATTAAGATGAAAATGGAGCTACCGGCAGTGTACAAAATAAATTTAGTGGCTGCATAGAAACGCCGTTTCCCCCCCCAAACAATTAGCAATAAATAAACGGGAAGTAATTCTAATTCCCACATAGAAAAGAAAAGTAAAATATCTTGAGAAGCAAATAATCCTATCTGTCCACTATACATAGCTAACATCAGGAAATAGAATAATCGAGGATTTCGTGTAACTGGCCAAGCAGACAATATAGCTAAGGTAGTTATAAATCCCGTTAGTAAAATAAGTCCAATAGAAAATCCGTCAACCCCTAATCTCCAATGAAAATCCATAAAATTGATCCAATTATAATCTTCTTTTAATTGGGTATAATTAGTATTAAATTGATATTGGTAACAAAAAATATAAATTATTAAAAGAAACTCCGAGAGACAAACTCCCAAAGTATACCATCGAATAAGTTTATTCCCTTCGGACGAAAAGAAGGGAATAAGTAATCCCGCGGATATTGGAAAAATAACAATTATAGTTAGCCAGGGATAATGATTCATAATAAGGTGGATAGAAAAAATTTTTGTAATAAGAACCTATTTCGAATATTTATAGGTCCTTATCACAAAAAAAATACGGAGTATTTCATTTAATAACATATTTTATTTAATAAGGTACGAATTAATATCCGATACCAAAACTACGGGTAGTTTCGGGTCCTAGATAAACACGTACACTCAAAAAATCTGTTGGACAAGCAGATTCACATCTTTTACAACCTACACAATCCTCCGTTCTAGGAGCGGATGCTATTTGATTAGCTTTACACCCATCCCAAAATATCATTTCCAGCACATCTGTTGGACAAGCTCTTACACATTGGGTACAACCGATGCATGTATCATAAATTTTGACTGAATGTGCCATTGGATTTATTAACTCCTATTGGAATATGAATAACCTTAAATTAAATAAAATGAAATAGAAGTATCTTTTGTACAAACTAGATGGAGGGACTTGCTATGTATTGAGGATCAAAAGGATTAGTGATCACAATTAAAGATTCATTGATATTAATTGTAATGAAATCATTACCATTTTAGCAAATCGAATTGATCAATGCGAGTTGACTTTCTATTACGATAAATAGCTAAAAGAATGGCTAAACCGATGGTTGCTTCGGCTGCTGCAATAGATATTATAAAAATAGAGAAAATTTCTCCTTTTATTTGCGAATTATCAAGAAAATTGGAAAAAGCAACTAGATTTATATTAACCGCATTAAGAACTAACTCTAAACACATAAGTGCTCTGACCATATTTCTACTTGTAATTAATCCGAGGATACCGATACAAAACATAAAAGCACTTAAATTGAGAATATGTTCGAGCATAAAAACCCTTCCTTATGAAATCATTTCTTTAATATAGATAGACATATCATAAATTGTTTACGATAATCGGAATAATCAAAAAAATTATTTTTTGTTTCGAAGGACTCCTCCCTCCACGATAGTTATTTGTGGTTCTCGGCGAGCCAAGGTAATAGCACCTACCAATGCAATTAACAGAATTATTGATATAAGTTCGAATGGAACAATAAAATCAGTTAGTAATTCTGATCCAATACGGCGAATACTATCTATCAACATTAATTTCTCATTTTTATTTGATTCAGTAACCAAATGAATCTTAGACCATGATGTATTTGAAATAGCATTACTCAATAATAGAAAAATACTAGTACAGATGGCAAAAGTAATTCCATCACCTATAGTCCAAAAGAGAAAAAACTTATTATCTGATTGTTTTTGATTTATTAGCATCACTGCAAATACGATTAAAACATTTATAGCTCCAACATAAATTGAAAGTTGTGCCGCTGCAACGAAATCGGAATCTAAGAAAAGGTATAAGAGGGAGACGGAAACGAAAACAAATCCTAATAGAAAAGCGGAATAAACAATATCATTGAGTAAAATAACACCAAGGCTACCTAATACGAGACTTACTTCGATAAAAAAAAAAATGGTTTCAAAAAATGATTCGGGTAATTTCATGGGTATTATAATGAAAAAATCAACAAATTTCATATATTAATCCGAGATTGAAAGAATATTCAGGATATATTAACGGGAGATAAAACCTAACTTTGAGACTTTGTAACATTCCTTGAATTTGGATGTGCTTCCATAACTCTTTTAGATAATGCTGTCAAATTAGAAATGATTTCAAGTGTGGAATCTTCAACTATTGATATGGGTAACCGACCCAATGCTGTTTGATCATAATTCAATTCGTGACGATCATAAGTTGAAAGTTCATATTCTTCAGTCATCGATAAGCAATTCGTGGGACAATATTCGACACAGTTGCCACAAAATATACAAATTCCGAAATCAATGCTATAACTCCTTAGTTGCTTCTTCTTCAGAGTTTTTCGTAATTCCCAATCGACAACAGGTAAATTTATGGGACATACACGTACACATACTTCACAAGCTATACATTTATCGAATTCAAAATGTATCCGGCCTCGAAATCGTTCAGATGGTATTAATTTTTCATAGGGATATTGAATAGTCATTGGTAAACGATTCATGTGATCTAATGTAACAATAAAACCTTGACCAATGTATCTAGCAGCTTGTATAGCTTGCTGACCATAATTCGTAAATCCAGACATTATAGAAAAAAACATGGGAAAAATCCTTATCTTTAATAAAATTTGCTATTATTTCTTGCCAACTCCTTTTTTTTCAAGCTTGAACTAGTATAAAAGCTATTAAAATAATTTATAATAAAAGGATTTGTAAAGATGCTGTTAATAATAGATTACCCAAAGCAATTGGTAATAAAAACTTCCAACCAAGATTTAATAGTTGATCTATCCTGATTCTAGGTAGAGTCCATCTCGTCACTATGCAAATGAATAGAAATGAATACGCTTTAACTATTGTGATCATAATTCCCAATAATATATTGGTAACATCCATAATTCCATGTATAACAGAATTCCACTCTACATTAATCGAATTTGAAAAAAATGGTATGGGAGAATGCCAGCCTCCTAAATAAAGAATTGTTACGAATAGGGAGGAAACCAATAGATTCAAATAAGAAGCAAGATAAAATAATGCAAATTTGATGCCTGAATATTCCGTTTGATATCCTGCAACTAATTCTTCTTCTGCTTCGGGTAAATCAAATGGTAATCTTTCACATTCTGCTAAGGAAGATATGAAAAAAACTATAAAGCCAATTGGTTGACGCCACAAATTCCAACTAAAAAACCCATATTTAGATTGTGCTTCAACTATATCAACTGTACTTAAACTATTTGATAATTATAGTCGATACTATCATCACTGTTAATATCTCTATTTCAAAACCGTACGTGAAACTTTCCGTTTCATACGGCTCCTCAATGGCTGTTAAGATATAGATATATATTAATATTTAGTTACCAAAGAGATTCCGTCTGCTATGAGAGCTTTTGAATCTATCTCAACTTTTACAGCTTTTTACCAGCGTTAACCCAAATTTACGAAAATAATTAGATTATTCTGAAAATTATTATCATTTTGTTTCTATATGAGAACTGCAAAAAATTACTTCGTTCCGGATAATCATTCTTAGAATAGATAGGAATATATGCTTAAGTAGGGTTTTAAGGAGGTACTGCTAAAGCATCTCTACTAATGTAAAGTCCTTTTTATTATTATTTATATCTTTGATATATTTTCGTACTGACCTTCTCACGCATTTTGTTTTTTCTCATCCGCTACTCTTGCTTAATCAAATTTTTTGATTTTTTTCCGCTATTAGGTATTCTTGACGGCTAATCTGTCACCCAGGAATGTACATTGAAATTGTACGAAGCTTTCACTCCCGTACGAAGAGGATGGGATTGAATTTTCCACTGCAAATAATGAAAATTCACTGTTTAATTTCACCCATATGACTATCCAGTTCTGATTAGATATTAAAACGAGAATTACAAATTAATTTTTTGAAAAATTAGGTATCTCTGTACGAATCACACGTAGAGCTACAGATAAAACACTTAAAGCTAGAGGAATTTCATAACTAATAGATTGAGCAGCTGCTCGTAAACCACCTAAAAAAGAATACTTATTATTTGATCCATATCCAGCCATGAGCAGACCCAGTGGAACGACACTAGAAACTGCAATCCAGAAAAAAACACCTATTCCTAAATTGGATAAAATAACATTGTATTCGAAAGGAATGACTAAATAACTTAAAAAAACTGGTACAATAACTAATATAGGCCCAATATTGAATAAACTGTAATCTCCTTGTGATGGAATAATATTCTCTTTCAGAAACAGTTTTACACCATCCGCTAAAGCTTGAATAATTCCCAGAGGACCAGCATACTCTGGTCCTATACGTTGTTGTATCCCCGCAGATATTTTTCTTTCGAGCCATACAATAACTAATACTCCTATAGTGACTCCCAATATGAGGATGAGTATGAGAATAAAAATTTGTATAAGGTAGAAGAATTCTCCGTAGAATGCGAATGTAGAAAAACTTTGGGTAATTTGTTTTTCTAAATTTATATTTAGCATCATTTTAACGATCAACCTCTCCCATAATGATATCTATACTCCCTAAAATTGTCATAATATCTGCCAATTTCATTCCCTTAACTAATTGGGAAAGAATTTGTAAATTTATAAAACCGGGTGGTCGAATTTTAAATCTCCAAGGAAATACACTATCATCCCCGATCAAAAAAACTCCTAACTCTCCTTTGGGCGCTTCTACTCTTACATAATGTTCTTGTTTTGGTAACTTAAAAGTGGGTGAAGGTTTTTTACTGATAAATTGATATTCAAATGAATTCCATTCGGAATTTTTTTGTTTATTTAGTCGTCTAGCCTCTAAATTTTCGTAAGGTCCTCCCGGAATAGCTTTTAAAGCTTGTTGAATTATTTTAGTAGATTCTTTCATTTCGCCAATTCTTACTAAATAACGAGCTAGTGAATCTCCCTCTTTTTGCCACTGAGTTTGCCAATCTAATTCATCATAACATTCGTAATGATCTACTTTTCGTAGATCCCATTGAATTCCCGAAGCTCGTAACATAGGTCCTGATAAACCCCAATTTATAGCTTCATCTCTGTTAATAATACCTACACCTTCTACTCGTTCCAAAAAAATTGGATTATTCGTTATAAGTTTCTCATATTCATTAATCTTTGGTAGAAAATAATCACAGAAATCTAAACACTTGTCAATCCATCCATATGGTGAATCTGCGGCTACCCCTCCAATGCGAAAGAAATTATGCATCATTCGCATACCAGTAGCAGTCTCAAATAAATCGTATATCATTTCTCTTTCTCTAAAAATATAAAAAAAGGGCGTTTGTGCACCAATATCAGCCATAAGGGGACCGAGCCATAATAAATGAGATGCAATGCGACTTAGCTCTAACATAATAACTCGGATATAGCTTGCTCTTTTAGGCACTTGAATATTAGTCAATTTTTCCGGACCATTAACCGTAATAGCTTCTGTAAACATCGTAGCTAAGTAATCCCATCTTGTTACATAAGGAAGATATTGGACAATCGTTCGATTCTCTGCTATCTTTTCCATCCCTCGATGTAAATAACCCAATATGGGTTCACAGTCCGAAACGTTTTCTCCTTCGAGAGTAACGATGAGTCGTAAAACTCCATGCATTGATGGATGATGGGGACCCATACTTACTATCATTGGTCTCTTTTTTTCAGTAAGTGTCATGATTTTTAATTTTCCCTTTAATCAATTAAATTATTAATTAATAGTCAATTTTTCTTTAATCTACGAATTCCCAATTCGCTAGTTAAATCTTGATAACTTGTTAAATCTGTTTTAAATAAATAGGCTAGTAGACGCTTACGTTTACCCAAAATTTTCCATAGACCCCTTTGAGATGAATAATCTTTACCATGTGTTTTGAAATGATACGTAAGTTTTACGACGCGACTAGTTAAACGAAATATTTGGGATTCAATCGATCCTGCTTTTTTCTTTAACATAGAAGACAAATAGATAAATGAATTTCTTGGCATAAAATTATTCTCCTGGAATAAAGAGGGAATAAAAAGGTTCATAATTGAAAAACTGAGGTTTGGAATAGAAAAATATAATGATAGTAATGATAGTGAAGTATAGAATAACAATATGCTTCAAAATAAACTTATAAATTTTTTCTTAAAGCATATTACGTATTTCCACTTAATTTAACTAAAAAATTGTAACCATACTTATATTGTGGGATACATGCGAAATCTCAACATAGAAAATCGACTTCCATTCATTGTACCAAACCAAAATCGATTCATACAAGCTAGATCTTCGAATCGATAACTGGACCAAATAAAACGTTTAATTATTTTATTCTTATTTACTACAACTTTCTGTTTACGTTTCTGTATCTTGCTTAATACATCCTCAGTTGATTTCACATCTTCTTTCTGTCGCAAGCCTAACGAATTCAATATCCTCAATTCTCTACGATGTTTCGGAAGTAGAATATCTTCCAGATTGAATGAATTAGGTAAAATTATATCTTTTTCGTGATTCCCAGATATATCTATATCAAAGGAGTATTCGTTTACATTTTCCAAATTTGATATTTTTTCTAATCGTTGCTTAAAATTCAATGATGTGGTTATTAATTTGTATATCAAAATTTGATCATCCAACAAGCAAGGTAAACGATGTTCCGAATTAATCGCTAATCGATTGAAATTATTATTTCTACGAAAAAAAAGACGAAACAAATCCAAATCTTTTCTCATTTTTCCCGAGAGAGAAATCGTTGTTTCTTGATTTTGCATAAAAGTCATGAGAGATGCCATACTCCCTAATTTTCCAAATTTTTTTTCATAATTCCTGGATTTCCATCTCCATTGACGAATAGATTGATTAACTTCTCTCTCTCTAAGCAGTTCTTTATTTCGCAATATTTTCAAATTTTTATGTCTCACAACGAAAGTATTTAAATCCAATAGCTTTTTGTATTTATATTGATTTCCCCGTCCGACGAATTCGGATACAAACCATAATAAAAGATTATATTTGAAGAAAATTTTTTTCTCGTTTATCAGAAAATCTGTATGAATTCTGTTTTTTTTTAGAATGAAGGGATATTTTCGTATTTTACTTATAATAATATTATTATGTTTAGATTTTCCATTCGATTGTAAAAAATAGTCTGTTATTGGATTTTTATTTGAATCAAAAAAATTATAAGTTAAAAGATTTTTTTTCAATAATTTATTACTCTTTTTTGTTCCCCCCATCAAAAAATTTACACTAAATACAGGCAAATCATCGGTTTGTTTTGAAAAAATTAGTTTTTTTTTCTCTCCGATATTAAAATTAAAAATTTTGTTTTCTTTCCAATGTTCACTAACCCTAAAACGCCATTTCTCAGGCGCGATACTATACCACACCTTTGGAGATAAGTTGTATCGATTAAATTGCTTTATCCATTCGTTCCAATTTTTTTCCGTAAAACTTGATCGTTCCGAATAACTTAGTAATCCTTGTTTTCGCAAGAAAATTTTGAAATTATTCTTAATAAATAAATGGAATGTCCAAGATTTCGATAAAAATTTTAAATAAGACTTATTGTTTGTTTTTATTCCCCATATTTTTCTAAGTACATATGCCTGAGATATTAATATCATTATTTAGTTAAGATTGACGTAAATTCTTTTTTTTCAATAGTTTTTTTTATTATTAGTAATTAAATATCTAATTTTATCTCAATTATCAATTAGATTTATAATCAATTCTTTTATAATTTCTATTTTGATTCTGGAATCCATTTTAATTTTTTTTATATTTATTTTCAAAATATAAAACCATTTTTTCATTAATCCGATATTTCTTGCGCAAAATAGACTAATGATTTGTTTTATTCGAATCAATTGCTTTACTAGTTCCATCTTCCGGATCTTCACATCCAGAAAATAATCCTTTTCTTGATCGGCGTTGAAAAATAGTTGCGTTTTATTCTTTTCCAAAAGGAGATCTTCCAAATTTTTTATATAAATGAATCTTTCATATTCGGACTTTCCTGGTATTTCCACAACCAGATTATGGCCTTCGTTTGATAATGTGTGCACACTATGAGCATGTTTTTGATATTTTCTACTTGAATCCGAATCTAATTCAGGAATTTTTTTAATTTTAATATCGCTTTTTCCTGAACCAATATCATTAGACATTGTGGATTCTTTCTTATTCATTTGCATTGAGAATCTATGAAATATATTTTTTTTCCATCCCCCTTCGAGTTCTTTAGCTATTGGTTTCCAAAATGAAGGTTGTTTTTTCATATTACCAAATGGTAAGTCAGTGAGAAAACCCCAAGCGGTTAAATAACAATAGTGGAATCTTTGTTTTTTTAGAATGTTAGAAGAGGATTGATTGTTTTTGTCGGAATCAATATTTCCAAATTTGGAATTATGCCAAGGTTTCAAACGAAAAGGGTATAGTATTTTTATTTGAAGACCATCTCGCAGCCATTGTTCTGGTAATTCCCTTTCCGAAACTTCAGTACCATCATAAGTACATCTTATATGAAGTTCTTTATTCCATTCGTACCAATCCTCGTTCCATTCAGTATTTTGGAACAGAAACAGACGACTAATATTTTTTAATATTATTGATAGAGGCAGTACCAAATATTTTCTAACATGTGATTGTATGATCAGTAACCAACTTCTACCCCATTGAGCCAATGGGAAATCCCATCGATTTGCTATGGCAAGACGATCCGCTTTTGTTTTCTCAGAGACTGAAACTTTTTGTTTTGAGAGTTTTTTCTTTTTTTTTATTAAAATATTTCTAAATATTGGTTGCTCTGACCCAGAATTATTTTGTTCATCAGAGTAAGTTATAAGAAAAGTGGGTTTCTCGAGTATTCGTGAAAAAAAGGGGGAATTTATTCCAAGTTGGAACATTTTCCATATTAAAGCTTTACGTCTCCTAGCACGCATGGAACCTTTGACTAATTTTCTACGAAAATCGGATTGCTGCGAGAAACGTCTTATAATTTTCCTTCTTTTATCTTTTCCCTTTATCAAATATCCGAGATTTTTCACTTTTCTCTGACGAATATCAGTTACTCCAATAGCTATTACATCGAATTTATCATTTTTTAAGTCAGGCGTCCATCGAGGTACCTCTTTATTAAAATCTCGAAATAAATTTTTTTTCTCAATTCGTGAAGAAAAATTCCTTATTCGAGTTATATCACCTAAAAAGAAATTTTTCCAATAATTTTTGAGTGTATTCCATTGATCTGTTTCCAAATAATTAAAATATAAATTTTTTTGTCGAGGCGATAAGTTCAGGACGAATTCCCAATTGAGATTAGATTTTCGATTAACCTTTTTTCTGATATTCCCAATTCCGACATTATTTCTTTCACCCGATTCTATTTTTATATCATTATCCAAGAAATTTATTTGTTTTGAGTTTTGTTCAAAATTCATTTTTTTTGATTTACCAATAAGTAAACCTAAAATACGTCGAGCATCTCGGGTTAGTGGTTCCCAGGGTAATGCAAAATTTTTATATTCCAACTCTTTCCATCGTTTCGAAATCCAATCCTTTAGTTTATTGTTTTTTTCCAAAACAAATTGATGTTTTTGTGTTTTTGTCGATTTGTCATACTTATTGGTGACAAGTAAAGGTGATTTTGCCAGTACAATCGTCTCATGTCCTTGTGTTAGTAGGGGGTCATAACACTTACCAAAAATCTTTTCCCTATAATTGAATAACCCCGTTTTCTTCTCAATTACGTCTGTTAGAGTGGATCCATCATATAAGGATTTTACTCTGTACTGAAATTCATTATATAAAAATTCCCTTTTCCTTTCCTTAGTTTCGAGCCATTCTTTAAAAAAATTACTAGATATTGAAAATTCAAAATTATTCAAATAGTGTCCAAAATTTTTTTCGAAAAGTGCTACGCTAGGTAAATATGTAAAAGATAACCTCGGTCTTCCATCACTTAAACAGGAATTGAAAAAATATTGAGATACTCTCTTCTTTACGGGACTTTGAGTACTGAATCGACTGTTTTCGATATATCTCAACGGTCTTCTCCATTGCCGATAATCGAAGAAGAGACTAGGCCATGATTTTTGTGAAAATAGTGAGTCTTCTTGTCCGGATAAATTCAGTTGAAAGTTATCAATTATTTTTTTTGTAATAAGGGGAACTGGAATTCGCCCAAGATGTAACGGGGAAAAACTCAATATAGTAATACTAAAAATTCGATGGATTACCCGTTTTACTAAAAGATAAAGTATAGGTGAATCAGATTCTATACGAAATAATAGTATTTTACTAGAATGAAAAAATAAGTATTGACCACCAAACCAACCTAAAAGAGTGCTTATTAGGAATAATAGATTATTACTGTAACGAAAAAAGAAAATATTGAATAATCTTGCTAGTACGGGGCTTGGTAAAAGAATCGGATTTAGTAACTGGAAAATCATACTATCGATAAATAAATTATATACTCTTAAATCTCGAAGTGATATTATTGGTCTCAAGCATTGGTAATTCAAAAGATCTTTGATTCTATACCAATAGAAAAAGATATAATATGAAGATAGCAAACTTAATATATGGGGTTTTATCAAAATTGTGTAGAGAGGGGAATAGTAAATTGATAAAAATATTATTAATTGTCCCGCAATTAAACCACTAATAGCGACCGTTCCAGCAAGATTGCCTTCTAGTAAAAAAGCTCTTATAGATAGAAGTTGGGGGGGACCAATAGGTAATGTGATAAGAAATCCATAGTATATTCCAAATAAAATAAATGTGCTCGAAAACTTTATCCATGTTAATGTCGAAATCCATCGAATAGAAAGCAATAAGGGAATGCTTGTTATCATAATAAAAAACCTTCCTGAATAGGGTGGGATTGCAATAGAATAAAGTTCATATGTTTTTAAAAGAAAGGGTTATTTTTCAAATCGTTATTTTAAATTAACGAATTAATAACCCTTTCGCTTTTCATCTCTCTCTAACCAAATCTGTCCAACCCAAGTTTTCTAAATTATTGTTACGACGCAAAGGACGCGTTACGAGTTCCAAAACATCTTTCGCATTAGTAAATCCATGAATTTGAGCAAAAGTAAACTCGACTGACCATTTTGTATTAATTCCCCTAGCTTCCAACGGATTAGCGTGAGCCATTCCAGTTATAGCTAAATCGGGTTGTAATTCGCGCATACGTTGTATTTGATTATAATTATCAGGCTTTTCTACGATCCGAGGCATTGGTATACACATTTTTTTACACGTAGTTTGTAAAAGTGTTAATTCCGCAGCTTGATACCTTTTATCCATATACGGTATGCCAATCTCGTAAACGATCATTCCACATCGAATTAAGAATCTTGCTAAAGATATTTCTAGGAGATTATCTCCCATGAAAAAAACAGATTTTCCGCGTACTAAATTAAGATAATTTCCCAGACTTTCCCAAACTTGCTGTTCCCTCTCCTCTAAACCTTGCGTTTCGATACCAAAAGCAGAACAAATTTCTTCAATCCAAGCACGAGTTCCGTCGGGACCAATCGGAAAAGGTGCTCCAATTAATTTACATTTACGGCGTCGCATCAAAGTTGTAGCCGTTCTACTCAAAAATGGATTGACACCACAAACATAAACGTTATTCCCCAAGATTGGTAAATCCGTATATCTTTGGGCAGGTAACCAACCCGAGACATTAATTGATTGACGATTCAATTCTAAACTCAGTTGAGAAGCAACAGTTGAAGGTAGGGAACCAAAAAGAACTAAAGGAATTTTATTTTTCGGATTAATTACAGATTGCTTGTCTTTTCCCCCTGTTTCAATAGGGAGAGAGGAAAACAATTTATCTATAGATTTCTTTTCATTTTCTTGCTCATCGTTAATCCAATTTTCTTGTTCGGGACATCTATGTGCCATAGCAGCTAGTACAGTATCTTCTCCCTGGGTAAAAGCATAGTCTAAACCGTTCGCTCTTGCAACTATAATTGGAATTTCAATTTCATTCTCCAATTTGGGAGCCATTCCTTCCAAATCCATCTTAATAATTTCCGTTGTACGAGTACCAATCCATATAATTACGCTCGGATTTCTATCTTTCTTTATTTGAAGACACAGCCGTTTTAGTTCCTGATAATCATTCAATTGAGCTGATATATCACCTTCTTCTAATTCCGCCATAGCATAACGAGGTTCAGCAAAAATCATAACTCCAAGAGCATTTTGTAGGAAATAACCACATGTTTTTGTACCCACCACTAAAAAAAAACTATCTTCAATTTTCTGATACAACCATGCGACACAGCTGATTGGACAAAAAGTATGATAATTACCCGTTTCGCATTCGAAAGTGAGAGTTTCAGATATCTTAATCGACATATATAGATTTCCTTGACTAAATGTATGAGACTAAATAAAAAAGAATTATTTGTGTTTCAAATTATTATAAAGTCAATTAAATTAGTTTGATTATCTTTCACATTCATAGTATTTGTCGGATCCAAATAAAAATCAGATAATAAACTAAATAATTCTCGATCTGGTATTTCTTCAGGCACAATCCCTTCTGGTTCAGATAATATTTGGTCTGCTATATTCAAGTAAAATTCACAAACATATTTCAGAGAAACTTGAGATTCCACCATCTCGAATAAAGTCTTACCTTTGACTCTAGAAATTCGAATATCTTCGATTAAAGGTAAAACTTCGAGAACTGGCATTGGACAAGCTTCTACATATTTGTCAATAAGATCTCTCTTCGAAGTGCGATTACCGACCAAGCCAGCTAATCTAAGTGGATGTGTACGAGCTTTTTCTCTAACCGAGGCTGCGATCCTGTTAGCTGCAAATAAAGCATCGAAACCATTATCAGTAATAATTATACAGTAATCTGCGTAGTTTAATGGAGCCGCAAATCCTCCACAAACTACATCACCTAAAACATCGAATAAGATAATATCATATTCATAAAATGCATTTAATTCTTTTAATAATTTTACGGTTTCTCCAACGACGTAACCTCCACAACCGGCCCCCGCAGGGGGTCCACCAGCTTCTACGCAATCAACTCCTCCGTAACCTTTATAAATAACATCTTCTGGCCAAACATCTTCATAATGATAATCTTTAGATTGTAGAGTGTCTATTATAGTAGGGATTAGAAATCCAGTAAGTGTGAAAGTACTATCATGCTTGGGGTCGCAACCAATCTGTAGAACTCTTTTTCCCCGTCTCGCTAAAGCTATGGATATATTACAACTAGTAGTAGATTTTCCTATTCCACCCTTTCCATAAACTGCTATCTTCATATTTATTCTTTTTAGTTTCCTGTATGTTCCTGTCTTTTCTATATAGTTATATCATTTGAATAATATTTATTCATGATAACACATTTCATCTTATTGTGAGCCAAATATTTCTAGCTACTCACGATCTAACGACTTGGTAACCCGAAACCACCGAGCAAATCGGAGAAAATCTTATCACGTGTTATAACAAATCAGCTTATCTATGATTCAAAGACTCTAGCTTAGAAGGTGAAGAAAAAAAGGAGTATTTAACTATTTTCTGATGGAATACAATTACCAAGGGTAAAAAGAAAGAGGTTAAGGTCATTTCACCATGATGATCTTTTTAGGAGAAAAAAGATTTTTTTTTGTAGAAATAGTGTACTTAACAAATCGATTGCAGCATCGTGAACGTTGCTTAATCAATAATAATCTCGGGGAGGAGAGAAGATCATGATGGTGATGGTTGACCTCCCCCTTTGTCTCTTAAATATTCTTCGTAAAGACTCGGTTAGGGATTGCTATCGTTACTTCTTTTGCATATAATGTTGGTACCCAACTTTTCTCATTTATGAAGGAGTTATGGACTAGTAGGTTGGTTTAACGTTAATGTTTCTAAGGTCGAACTCTCCAGATTGTTTTTCCCCAGTAGCTCAGTGGTAGAGCGGTCGGCTGTTAACCGATTGGTCGTAGGTTCAAGTCCTACCTGAGGAGGTCTTTATTTTTCAATGTTCAGTAGCTATTGAAATATGAAATTGCGAGAAACAAAAATGAATATCTACTTATAATGATGTGAGAAAAAAGGAAACAATGA